ACCCTTTTCGCTCCGCTTAGCCCTATCCCCTTCTAGAGGTATTTTAGTGATAGGTTCTATAGGAACTGGACGATCCTGTTTGGTCAAATACCTAGCGACAAACTCCTATGTTCCTTTCATTACGGTATTTCCGAACAAGTTCCTGGATGACAAGCCTAAAGGTTATCTTATTGATGATATCGATATTGATGATAGTGACGATATCGATATTGATGATAGTGACGATATCTATATTGATGATAGTGACGATATTGATGATAGTGATGATGACCTTGATATTGATACGGAGCTGCTAACTATGACGAATGTGCTAACTATGTATATGACGCCGAAAATAGACCGATTTGATATCACCCTTCAATTCGAATTAGCAAAAGCAATGTCTCCTTGCATAATATGGATTCCAAACATTCATGATCTGCATGTGAATGAGTCGAATTGCTTATCCCTCGGTCTATTAGAGAACTATCTCTCCAGGGATTGTGAAAGATGTTCCACTGGAAAGATTCTTGTTATTGCTTCGACTCATATTCCCCAAAAAGTGGATCCCGCTCTAATAGCTCCGAATAAATTAAATACATGCATTAAGATACGAAGGCTTCTTCTTCCACAACAACGAAAGCACTTTTTCATTCTTTCATATACTAGGGGATTTCACTTGGAAAAGAAGATGTTCCATACTAATGGATTCGGGTCCATAACCATGGGTTCCAATGCACGAGATCTTGTAGCACTTATCAATGAGGCCCTATCAATTAGTATTACACAGAAGAAATCCATTATAGAAACTAATACAATTAGATCAGCTCTTCATAGAAAAACTTGGCATTTTCGATCCCAGATAAGATCGGTTCAGGATCATGGGATCCTTTTCTATCAGATAGGAAGGGCTGTTGCACAAAATGTACTTCTAAGTAATTGCCCCATAGATCCTATATCTATCTATATGAAGAAGAAATCATGTAAGGGAGGGGATTCTTATTTGTACAAATGGTACTTCGAACTTGGAACGAGCATGAAGAAATTAACGATACTTCTTTATCTTTTGAGTTGTTCTGCCGGATCGGTCGCTCAAGATCTTTGGTCTTCATCCAGACCCGATGAAAAAAATTGGATCACTTCTTATGGATTCGTTGAGAATGATTCTGATCTAGTTCATGGCCTATTACTATTATTACTATTAGAAGTAGAAGGCGCTCTGGCTCTGGCGGGATCCTCACGGACAGAAAAAGATTGCAGTCAGTTTGATAATAATCGAGTGACATTACTTCTTCGGTCCGAACCAAGGAATCAGTTAGATATGATGCAAAATGGATCTTGTTCTATCGTTGATCAGAGATTTCTATATGAAAAATACGAATCGGAGTTTGAAGAAGGGGAAGGGGACCTCGATCCGCTAGAGGAGGATTTATTCAATCACATAGTTTGGGCTCCTAGAATATGGCGCCCTTGTGGCAATCTATTTGATTGTATCGAAAGGCCCACTGAATTGGGATTTCCCTATTGGGCTGGGTCATTTCGGGGCAAACGGATCATTTCTCATAAAGAGGATGAGCTTCAAGAGAATGATTCGGAGTTCTTGCAGAGTGGAACCATGCAGTACCAGACACGAGATAGATCTTCCAAAGAACAAGGCTTTTTTCGAACAAGCCAATTCATTTGGGACCCTGCGGATCCATTCCTTTCCCTATTCAAAGATCAGCCCTTTGTCTCTGTGTTTTCACGTCGAGAATTCTTTGCAGATGAGGAGATGTCAAAGGGGCTTATTGCTTCCCAAACAAATCCTCCTACATCTATATATAAACGCTGGTTCATCAAGAATACGCAAGAAAAGCACTTCGAATTGTTGATTCATCGCCAGAGATGGTTTAGAACCAATAGTTCATTATCTAATGGATCTTTCCGTTCTAATACTCTATCCGAGAGTTATCAGTATTTATCAAATCTGTTCCTATCTAACGGAACGCTATTGGATCAAATGACAAAGACATTGTTGAGAAAGAGATGGCTTTTCCCGGATGAAATGAAACATTTGATTCATGTAACAGGAGAAAGATTCCCCATTCCTTAGCCGTAAAGATATGTGCCCATGAAAAGGGGATTAAGTGGAACAGAATTGGCCGGATGGTAGAGTCGTGGAAACACTTGTTTCTTCCATCTTTTTGGCCTTAGCTCCATGGAACAATATGCTACTGCTGAAACATGGAAGAATTTAAATCTTAGATCACTATGTGTGGATGATATGAACTGCCTAAACAAGAATTCTTGAACGGCGAAAGAGCCTATTACTCGCTACATCAAACAATCTCTACTAACGAAACCATGTAAATCCATCGGAAAATACGCATGTCCGCTGAAATGGTTGTTGCTATCTGCTCCAATAACGAATCATTGGTTTAATTGAATAACTAAAGAAAATAGATAGACCTTTCTCTTCGTCTCAGGTCGATGGATCTTCTCAATTGGAAGATCTCCCATATGGATCATTCCAGTTGACCGA